AATAATAAACCAAATAGAATAATAAAAGAAAAATATTTAATAGAGGATGAAATAGAAGAATCTAATACTAATCTAATACTACTAATATATCTAAGAAATAATACTAATCAAAAATATATCTAATAAAAAATAGAAATATATTATATAATATATAAAGAATATATAGATATAGATAAATTAAAGCAAGTCAAGTTTTTTTTAAGCTTTCGCAAAACGATCACAATTGATACAAGTAGATTTTTCAGTAAAGTACTAAATTAGTAATATTCCTAGCTCTAAAGCCCACTCCTTCCCCATACTACAAGTGAAAGAGAAAATGTAAACACTACCATTAAAGCAGCCCAAGCGAGACTTACTATATCCATGTGAATGATGTCCCCTATTGAAGGAATTATTCCATTATTGAGTCATAATCATAGTGGAATGAATGGTGCAGAGTCAAAATAGGATTCTTACTTACGGCTCTTTATGAAACAATTTCATAAATCCACTCATAAAAATTCCCTAGATTTCTTATTCAATAGAATTCTATTGAAATAGAAAGAATTGAAAAAAAAAGAAAATAGAATAAGAAAAAATCAAATAAAATATACAAAAAATATACAAATATAAAGAAAAATAGAATGAAAGAAAATATAAGATATAAGAAAAAAAAGAAGAGCCGTTCAACCATTCTGATTCAATTTATGAGCAGCACTCAGAGCCTCTAGTGAGTCTGGATACAAATCAGTTATTTCCACAATTTTAAATGAATTTACCATCAGCCTATCCAATCTAATCTCATCGCAGACAGAGTTAGTAGACACTACTTCAATATTTCAATATTAAGGAAGTTATAGTGTAAAATAATTAGGGAGTCTTTATAGTCTTTTTTAGAATCCTTTCTTACCAAAATGGAGTGTCTCTTAGGAACTTTTGTATACCAAGATTTCCGACTTCTTACTTTATTCTTACTTTCATAGTTCTGATGCCCAGAATGATTCTCACTATTTATTTTATTTGATTCAATTCAGAATAGCCCAAACCAATCATTAAGAAGATTGGGTTGCTTCAGATTTATTGGTACCTGTTTGAGCCACACTCAGAACCCAGATTTTGAGAAAAAAGATGACAGTCTTTTTTTTTATAGGCCCTACGGGTTCTCAAAATAAAGTATCGACAGACCTAGCCCTTGCCTATGCTTTTGCGGGACAAGGATTCGTCAAGTTCGATCAACAGGATTAAGAAATTCCAAGTCTTTTTTTGTTGATCAGGCGACACCCAGATTCGAACTGGGGATAAAGGATTTGCAGTCCCCCGCCTTACCACTTGGCCATGCCGCCAAATTCCATCCAAATGGATAAAGAAATAAAGAAATTCTATATTCTTATCTTTCTAGAATTTCTAGAATCCTATTTATTATTTCTTTATTATTATTCTATATTATTCTATTTCTATTCCTCTCCTCATTTTGTTTTGATTTGAATTTTTTACTTTCTTAATTCCTTTTATTTTTGGATCTTGAATCCCATTGTACTTAGTCTTTTTCCAAAAAAGACTTCCTCCTTTTTATTGGATCCTGTTTCTATTCTTTTCTTCGATTGATTTTATCTCAAAACACGCGTCGCTTAAAAACGTACCTTCTCTTTTCACTTTTCTATCAAATCTAGAGAAAAGTGAAAAGATTCCCGGCCCCGGTCACAGCACAGACTGTAAAATGCAGGGCAATTTAGAATAATTCACTCTTTATTTCATTAACTATTTACTTATTACTCTTTTACTCTTACTTACTTTTCTTACTTTGAATTAGCGAAAAGCTCTTAATTTTGTATCTCCATTTGTATTATCTTAATGGATCCAAAATCCAATTGATTTACGACTAATCATTATCAATTATAATTATAAGAAAATATATGTGTATATGTAAACCCCAGAACAGTGTAAACTCCAGAACAGATATTTTTATACGTGGATACCGAGCCCGGGTCTATTTCTTATGCACATATCCTATCCCTATATAGGATCATCATGCTTGAATATTTCATTGAATATGAATAGAAGATAGACATTATGATAGAGTGCGACTGAACCTATGTTGCACCAAGTTCAATTATGATAAAAGATGTGATATACGGATAGCTAGATAACTATATTGGCATGTACTTCCTAAAGATGACTCCTATGACTATATACGTACGCAATTCCATTGTATTTTAGAGATTCTACTACCAAAAAAAAAAGATTTGCGAATTCCTTTTTGAACATTCAATTGCGTGTGCTAAAAAAAGAGAAACTATATGCTGTTTTCTTCTGTTTTTATTTTATCTTATTCATAGAGAGCAGATTCAATCCTGAATTCATTGATTTTTTATTTTTTTGTACCCTGATCATAATATCATAATAAAAGAATTAGGTATAAATTGGATCAATTTAGATATCCGATAAAAGACTCCATCAGCCTAAGTGACAGAATTTTTCCCAGGAATGCTTTATCAATTTCCATTTCTTTCTATTTGTACCTGGCTCAAGCTCAAATTCGAATTTGCATCGAAAATGCCCTCCATTTCTCTGTCTTGCTTCCGTTCATATGTATGATATATATGGACGGAGTTGACTAAAATTTTATGTGATTCAGTAAACAGAATATCCATTCCATCATTGCTAGATCAATAGGTAGGGTTCGATGAATAGTGAGCCAAGCCAATAATGGGATTTTTTCAATAAAGAGGAAACTTCAGATTAAGATGCTCCAGAATGGAAATGAGGGAATGTCCACAATACCTGGATTTAGTCAGATACAATTTGAGGGATTTTGTAGGTTCATTAATCAGGGCTTGACGGAAGAATTTCATAAGTTTCAAAAAATTGAAGATAGAGATCAAGAAATTGAATTTCAATTATTTGTGGAAACATATCAATTGGTAGAGCCCTTGATAAAAGAAAGAGATGCTGTGTATGAATCACTCACATATTCTTCTGAATTATATGTACCCGCGGTCTTAATTTGGAAAACCGGTAGAAATATGCAAGAACAAACCGTTTTTATTGGAAACATCCCTATAATGAATTCTTTTGGAACCTCTATAGTAAATGGAATATACCGAATTGTGATCAACCAAATATTGCAAAGTCCCGGTATTTACTACCGTTCAGAATTGGAACATAACGGAATTTCTGTCTATACCAGTACTATAATATCGGATTGGGGGGGAAGGTCGGAATTAGAAATTGATAGAAAAGCAAGGATATGGGCCCGTGTAAGTAGAAAACAAAAAATATCTATTCTAGTTCTATCATCAGCTATGGGTTCGAATATAAGAGAAATTCTAGATAATGTTTGTTACCCTGAGATTTTCTTGTCTTTCCCGAATGATAAAGAGAAAAAGAATATTGGGTCAAAAGAAAGTGCTATTTTGGAGTTTTATCAACAATTTGCCTGTGTAGGGGGGGATCCGGTATTTTCTGAGTCCTTATGCAAGGAATTACAAAAGAAATTTTTTCAACAAAGATGTGAATTAGGAAAGATTGGTCGACGAAATATGAACCGGAGACTTAATCTTGATATACCCCAAAACAATACTTTTTTGTTACCACGAGATCTATTGGCTGCTGTGGATCATTTGATTGGAATGAAATTGGGAATGGGTACACTTGACGATATGAATCACTTGAAAAATAAACGTATTCGTTCTGTAGCAGATCTATTACAGGATCAATTCGGATTGGCTCTTGTTCGTTTAGAAAATACGGTTCGAGGAACTATATGTGGAGCAATCAGGCATAAATTGATACCGACTCCTCAAAATTTGGTAACTTCAACTTCATTAACAACTACTTATGAATCGTTTTTTGGCCTACACCCTTTATCTCAAGTTTTGGATCGAACTAATCCGTTGACACAAATTGTTCATGGGCGAAAATGGAGTTATTTGGGTCCTGGAGGATTGACGGGGCGAACTGCTAGTTTTCGGATACGAGATATCCACCCGAGTCACTATGGACGTATTTGTCCTATTGACACGTCCGAAGGAATCAATGTTGGACTTATCGGATCATTAGCTATTCATGTGAAGGTTGGTTATTGGGGATCTATAGAGAGTCCGTTTTATAAATTATCTGAGAGATCAAAAGAGGCACAGATGGTTTATTTATCACCAAATAGAGATGAGTATTATATGGTAGCAGCAGGAAATTCTTTGGCCTTGAATCGGGGTATTCAAGAACAACAGGTTGTTCCTGCTCGATATCGTCAAGAATTCCTGACTATTGCATGGGAAGAGATTCATCTTAGAAGCATTTTTCCCTTCCAATATTTTTCGATTGGAGCTTCCCTCATTCCTTTTATCGAGCATAATGATGCGAATCGAGCTTTAATGAGTTCTAATATGCAGCGCCAAGCAGTTCCTCTTTCTCGGTCCGAGAAGTGCATTGTTGGAACTGGGTTGGAAGGCCAAACGGCTCTAGATTCGGGGATTTCAGCTATAGCCGAACGCAAGGGAAAAATCATTTATACTGATACTCAAAAGATCATTTTCTCAAGTAATGGGGATACTCTAAGCATTCCATTAGTTATGTATCAACGTTCCAACAAAAATACTTGTATGCATCAAAAAACTCAGGTTAAGCGGGGTAAATACATTAAAAAGGGACAAATTCTAGCGGGTGGTGCGGCTACAGCTGGTGGGGAACTCGCTTTAGGAAAAAATGTATTAGTAGCTTATATGCCATGGGAAGGTTACAATTTTGAAGACGCAGTACTAATTAGCGAACGTCTGGTCTATGAAGATATTTATACTTCTTTTCACATCCGGAAATATGAAATTCAGACTCATGTAACAAGCCAAGGTCCTGAAAGAATCACTAAGGATATTCCGCATTTAGAGGCTCGTTTACTCCGAAATTTAGACAGAAATGGAATTGTGATGCTGGGATCTTGGATAGAAACAGGTGATATCTTAGTAGGTAAATTAACACCTCAGACAGCGGGCGAATCTTCATATGCCCCGGAGGATAGATTATTACGAGCTATACTTGGCATTCAGGTATCCACTTCAAAAGAAACTTCTCTAAGACTACCTATAGGGGGAAGGGGTCGAGTTATTGATGTGAGATGGATCCATAGAAAAGGGGTTTCCAATTCTAATCCAGAAAGGATTCGTGTATATATTTCACAGAAACGTGAAATCAAAGTAGGTGATAAAGTAGCTGGAAGGCATGGGAATAAGGGTATAATTTCTAAGATTTTGTCTAGACAAGATATGCCCTATTTGCAAGATGGAACGCCCGTTGATATGGTATTCAATCCATTAGGAGTCCCCTCACGAATGAATGTGGGACAGATATTTGAATGTTCGCTCGGGTTAGCGGGGGATCTGCTAAAGAAACATTATAGAATAGGGCCCTTTGATGAGAGATATGAGCAAGAGGCCTCAAGAAAACTAGTGTTTTCTGAATTATATGAAGCCAGTAAGCAAACAAAAAATCCATGGGTATTTGAACCCGAATATCCGGGAAAAAGCAGAATCTTTGATGGAAGAACAGGAGATCTTTTTGAACAACCTGTTCTAATAGGAAAGTCCTATATCCTAAAATTAATTCATCAAGTTGATGATAAAATCCATGGACGTTCCAGTGGGCATTACGCACTTGTTACACAACAACCCCTTAGAGGGAGGGCCAAACAAGGGGGACAAAGAGTAGGAGAAATGGAAGTTTGGGCTCTAGAGGGATTTGGTGTTGCTCATATTTTACAAGAGATGCTTACTTATAAATCTGATCATATTAGAGCTCGTCAAGAAGTACTTGGTGCTACGATTATTGGATCAACAGTACCTAACCCAGAGGGTGCTCCAGAATCTTTTCGATTGCTCGTTCGAGAACTACGATCTTTGGCCCTGGAACTGAATCATTTCCTTGTATCTGAAAAGAACTTCCAGATGAATAGGAAGGAAGCTTGATCTCAATGAATCAGAATTTCTATTCTATGATCGACCAGTATAAACATCAACAACTTCGAATTGGACCAGTTTCCCCTCAACAAATCAGGGCTTGGGCAAAAAAAATTCTACCCAATGGAGAGATAGTTGGAGAGGTGACAAAACCCTATACTTTTCATTATAAAACTAATAAACCGGAGAAAGATGGATTGTTTTGTGAAAGAATTTCTGGACCCATAAAAAGTGGGATTTGTGCTTGTGGAAATTACCGAGGGATTGGGGCTGAAAAAGAAGACCCGAAATATTGTGAAGAATGCGGGGTGGAATTTGTTGATTCTCGGATACGAAGGTACCAAATGGGATACATCAAACTGACATGTCCAGTGACTCATGTGTGGTATTTGAAACGTCTTCCTAGTTATATTGCGAATCTTTTAGATAAGCCCCTTAGGGAATTAGAGGGCCTAGTATATTGCGATGTGTGATTTGATCGAAATTTTCATTTGACAGATTTGGACTGAGAAACTGTCATCCCATTTAATCTGATTGGGATGCCCCCGGCTCTGACATGTATCTTGGGAGAAGGAACATGAAGCTCAGAATTATGGGTGCATTCAAGACTTAAAAATGGAAGAAAAGGGGAATTGATCCATGGTCGATTCCGTAATAGATAATATAGGAATAGTTAGTTATACCTCGTGAAAAAAAGACTTTTTGTGGAATTAGACATTCCATTTATTTGAGAAAGAAAATCTCAAGCGCAAGTGAATATGGCATGGTTACGGGAGCTTATCTATCGCATATATGCTTCAAGGGATATCATGGCACATAACCCACATAACCATCGAGGTGAGTAGAGACCTAAAAAAGATCGAATGGAACAATACAATATATAGACAAAGAAATCCTTTACGAGTCCCACAATATTCCTTTCAGGGGATTCATCATTTGAGGGGAAGTAGACTACTCAATAACTTCACATTTCCTTTTTTTCGTAAACAACATAAAAGAAAGGAAAAAGGGTTAGAGTGAAAATAAAAAAAAAAAGATAAGAATGAATCAATGAAAGGCTGGTCCTTACTGGGAACTTGAGTAAAGAGTAGCTTTTTGTAGGGTTTTCTCGAACAAAGTTTAAAAAGAAGAAGAACCCCTTTCTTTATTTGGTGTAACTACTTGAGCCGGATGAGAGGAAACCTTCACGTCCGATTGTGAGGGGGGGAATCCAATACTATAGGAACCTATCTCAATTTTTCTTTTGCTAGGTCCATAGCTAAAAAACCTACTTTCTTACGATTACGAGGTTCATTCGAATATGAAATCCAATCCTGGAAATACAGCATCCCACTCTTTTTTACTACTCAAGGTTTTGAGACATTTCGAAACCGAGAAATCTCTACGGGGGCAGGTGCTATCAGAGAACAATTAGCCGATTCGGATTTGCGAATTATTACAGATAATTCTTTGGTAGAATGGAAGGAATTAGGAGACGAAGAGTCCGCAGGAAATGAATGGGAAGATAAAAAGATTAGAAGAAGAAAGGATTTTTTGGTTAGGCGCATAGAATTAGCTAAACATTTTCTTCGAA